ACGCAACGATGATTCTTCTCTACCAATCACAAAGATATTGGAACACTATACTTTGTATTCGGAGCATGAGCCGGTATAGTAGGCACCTCTCTAAGACTAGCGATCCGAGCTGAACTAGGTCAACCAGGAAGCTTAATTGGAGATGATCAAATTTATAACGTAGTAGTAACCGCCCACGCATTCGTAATAATCTTTTTTATAGTTATACCAATTATAATCGGAGGATTTGGAAACTGATTAGTCCCCCTTATATTAGGAGCTCCTGACATAGCATTTCCTCGAATAAATAATATAAGATTTTGACTATTACCTCCCTCTCTTACGCTACTTCTAATGAGAGGCATAGTAGAAAGAGGAGTAGGTACAGGCTGAACTGTTTATCCACCCCTAGCAGCCGCTATCGCCCACGCAGGTGCTTCAGTCGACATAGGAATCTTTTCCCTTCACCTAGCTGGAGTCTCTTCAATTCTAGGCGCTATTAATTTCATAACTACAGTAATTAATATGCGACCGTCAGGAATAACCATAGACCGAATACCCCTATTTGTCTGAGCAGTATTTATCACAGCCGTTCTGCTTCTACTATCCCTTCCGGTCCTAGCCGGAGCAATCACTATACTTCTAACTGATCGAAATCTAAATACATCATTCTTCGACCCTACAGGAGGAGGAGACCCTATTCTCTATCAACACCTATTCTGATTTTTCGGACACCCAGAAGTCTATATTCTAATTCTACCCGCCTTTGGGATAATTTCTCATATTGTAAGACAAGAATCAGGTAAAAAAGAATCCTTCGGTACTCTAGGCATAATTTACGCTATATTAGCAATCGGAATCCTAGGCTTCGTAGTCTGAGCCCATCACATATTTACAGTAGGAATAGACGTCGATACACGAGCCTACTTTACTTCAGCCACTATAATCATTGCCGTTCCCACAGGAATTAAAGTTTTTAGTTGACTGGGAACACTCCACGGAACACAAATCAATTTTAGACCCTCCCTCATATGAGCTCTAGGATTTATCTTCCTATTTACAGTAGGCGGACTAACCGGCGTTGTTCTAGCTAACTCATCAATCGATATCATCCTACACGACACATATTACGTAGTAGCCCATTTCCACTATGTCCTCTCCATAGGAGCTGTCTTCGGAATTTTCGCCGGAATCGCTCACTGATTCCCACTTTTTACAGGAACATCCATGAAGCCAAGCTGACTAAAAATTCACTTTTTCACTATATTCTTAGGAGTCAACATTACATTCTTCCCCCAACACTTCTTAGGACTCAACGGAATACCGCGGCGGTATTCCGATTATCCCGACGCCTACTCAACCTGAAATGTATTATCATCCATAGGATCAATTATCTCCCTAGTGGCCGTTTTAGGATTTATCATTATCGTATGAGAAGCCCTTATCTCCAAACGACCCATGACATTCTCAATATTCCTTCCTACATCAATCGAGTGAGAACATGCCTATCCTCCTATAGACCATAGATATATAGAAATCCCCCTACTCTCTAACTAATACTAAAATGGCAGAGATATGCATAGGACTTAAGCTCCTACTACGAAGACTATCTTCTTTTAGAACCAATGGCAACATGAAAAAATCTAGGTCTTCAAGACAGAGCCTCACCACTAATAGAACAATTAATTTTCTTTCACGACCACGCTATAATCGTATTAATCATAATTACCACATTTGTCGGCTTTATAATATCCTCTACCCTGTTCAACACACTTATTAACCGATTCCTCTTAGAAAACCAAGCTATTGAAGTAATCTGAACCACTTTGCCAGCCCTTATTCTAATTTTTATCGCCCTCCCATCACTCCAACTACTCTATCTCCTAGATGAAGTAAACACTCCCAAAATTACACTCAAAACCATTGGACACCAATGATATTGAAGATACGAGTACTCAGACTTCGTCCAAGTAGAATTTGATTCTTATATAATCCCATCTAGCGATCTCCAAACAAATGGATTCCGACTTCTAGATGTAGATAATCGAACAATCTTGCCTATAGACACCCAAATTCGCGTTCTTATTAGCGCAACCGATGTAATTCACTCTTGAACCGTACCCTCATTGGGTGTTAAAGCAGACGCTGTCCCTGGACGACTAAATCAAGTTAGATTTTTAATTACACGGCCCGGCCTATTTTACGGCCAATGCTCAGAGATTTGCGGTGCCAATCACAGATTTATGCCGATTGTAGTAGAAAGAATTCCAGTAGATCGCTTCTTAGACTGAATCTCCTCAAGAGAAGAATCACCCGATGACTGAAAGCAAGTGTAGGTCTTTTAAACCTAAGATAGTAAGGCGTCTACTTCAGGTGACGGAGTTTAGTTAATATTATAACATATGCTTGTCAAGCATAAATAATCTATTCCAGATATCTCCCAATGCCCCAAATAGGTCCGCTAATATGGTTAAATCTTCTTTTCACATTCATTTTTATCTTCATTTTATTTTTTATCCTAAATTTCTATATCAAAGCCCCAGTTCAACTTAAAAATCACACTCAAAAAACAAGCTCCGATACAAAAATGTGAAAATGATAACTAGCCTTTTTTCTATTTTTGAACCATCCTCAAGAATTAGGTGGCTCCCAATAAACTGACTATCCACATTTATTGGTATTTTTTTTATTCCCTACTTATACTGATGCTCCCAGTCCCGTTGAGCATATTTGTGGAACAAAATCTTATCCACACTCCATTTAGAATTTAAAACACTTCTAAACTCCAAATCTCATACAGGAAGAACAGTAATTTTTGTAACTTTATTCTCTCTTATTGTTTATAACAATTTCTTAGGACTTTTACCTTATGTATTTACTAGAACAAGACACCTTGCACTAACTCTCTCCCTATCGCTTCCCCTCTGATTCACTCTTATAATCTATGGGTGAGTAAACCACGCTCGTAGAATATTCGCCCACTTAGTACCTCAAGGAACGCCTGCCCTATTAATACCCTTTATAGTATTAATTGAAACTACTAGAAATCTCATTCGACCAGGGACACTTGCAGTACGACTAGCAGCCAATATAATCGCAGGCCATCTCCTATTGACATTACTAAGAGGAGTAGGACCCTCACTTTCATCATCTCTACTAACCATTCTCCTAATAACACAAATCTTACTATTAATATTAGAATCTGCCGTTGCAATTATTCAATCTTACGTATTTGCTGTCTTAAGAACTCTCTATGCCAGAGAAATTAACTAATGACATCACCGCACGGACACCACCCCTACCACTTAGTTGACATAAGTCCCTGACCCCTAACTGGCTCCATTAGAGCCATAATATTAACAACAGGTCTAGTCAAATGATTTCATCAATTTAATCCTGACCTATTTTTTCTAGGGATCGTAGCAACAATCTTAACTATAATTCAATGATGACGAGATGTGACACGAGAAGGAACTTACCAAGGCCTTCATACATCAGCAGTAACTAAAGGCCTCCGATGAGGGATAATCTTATTTATTCTGTCAGAAGTTTTATTCTTTTTCTCCTTCTTCTGAGCATTTTTCCATAGAAGACTCTCTCCTACTGTAGAAATCGGTATGTGTTGACCACCCATAGGAATCCAGCCCTTCAACCCCTTCCAAATTCCACTCTTAAATACTACTATCCTCCTATCATCAGGAGCAACAGTCACGTGAGCCCATCATTCAATCATAGAATCTAACCACTCACAAGCTATCCAAAGCTTAGCAGTCACTGTCCTACTTGGCCTATACTTTACAGCCCTTCAAGCCTACGAATACATAGAAGCCCCCTTTACAATCGCTGACTCAGTCTACGGCTCTACATTCTTTGTAGCAACAGGATTCCATGGCCTCCACGTAATCATTGGAACAACCTTTTTAGCTATCTGCTGGTATCGACTTTATATATGCCACTTCTCAGCTAACCACCACTTCGGGTTTGAAGCAGCCGCCTGGTATTGACACTTTGTAGACGTAGTATGATTATTCTTGTATATCTTCATCTACTGATGAGGAGGCTGTCTTTTTAATATAAAAAGTATCTGTGACTTCCAATCATAAAGTTTAGAAAATCTAAAAAAGACAATTTTAACCATATATTGCTTCTGCCTGTTTACTATTACCCTCACCCTCATTATTATAATTCTAGCCTCCCTTCTGTCTAAAAAAACCATTTTAGACCGAGAAAAATGCTCCCCCTATGAATGCGGGTTTGACCCCAAAGGATCCGCCCGACTTCCATTCTCTTTACGATTTTTTCTAATCGCAGTAATTTTTCTAATTTTTGACGTAGAAATTACACTTCTTCTCCCCCTGGCATCCATTATTCACTTTACTAATATCTTTTCATGAACATGAACAGGACTATTATTTATTTTAATTTTATTATTAGGACTCTATTACGAATGAAACCAAGGAGCTTTAGAATGATCACAATTGAACTATAGTCTATTCTAAGACGCATGACTTGCACTCATGAAATGTTTATTTAACTAGTTTAATTAGGAAGCGAATTATTGCTTTTAGTTTCGACCTAAATTTTTGGCCCATAAGCCCCTAATTTTGATAGAAGCCAAAAAGAGGCTTGTCACTGTTAATGATAACAATGAAATTCTATTTCCTATCAAAAAGATTAATAAGTTGAAAGAAGGCTTCTAACCTTATTTTCGAGCAGTTCAATTCTGTTCTAGTCTTGTCGTTAGTCTTTTATGGTGTAAAAAACACATTACATTTTCAATGTAAAATTAAAATTTATTTTTAAAAGTATTTTATCTACGGGCCCCTGCCTCATCTACATCTTCAGTGTAAAATTCTATCTTAAATTACATAGATAAAAAATAAATATTACAATAACCACAAATACAAAAAAGCTTTTCATTAGTAGTTTAACCCTACTCTCACTCATTAGCTGCAAACCTCTAGAAAAATCCACCATTAACTTAAAAAACCCCTGACCACCATAGTATTCAGATCATCCTTTATCTCTAACTTTAAATATATTTAATCCTAGCCCCAACCTAATTAACGTACCCTTAAACGTTGAAATAAAAGGCATGAATCACATTGAACCAGCCACCACCACAAACTTATATATAAACAATGAATTTAATTTCGAAGTCACACTCAAAATATTTAATAAATAACCAATTAAAGCCCCCGCAACACTAACTAACAAAGGCAAAATCTTTATTCTTAGACTCAAACAAACTATCAACGGCTCAGGAAAAATCAACCAAGATAAAACACAACCACCTGCTAGCGCACCCATACAAAGTCCTTTCATAGAATTCACCATCAAATTAGAATTATCTCCTAACCTTCCAACCACTCCTAAATTAAAATTCCCAGTCAAACTATAATAAATTAAACGAAAAGTATAACTTACAGTCAAACCAGTACTTAAAAAATAAAGTAAAAAAATAATAAAATTCAAAGAACTCATAAAAGCCGCTTCCAAAATTAAGTCCTTAGAATAAAATCCCGCCAAAAAGGGAGTCCCACAAAGAGAAAGATTAGCAAGATTCATGAACATTCTAGTAGAAGGCATAAAGTAACACAAACCCCCCATTATTCGAATATCTTGATATTCTCCAACATTATGAATAACCACCCCAGCACACATAAATAGTAAAGCTTTAAATAATGCGTGAGTCAATAAATGAAAAAATGCCAATCCAGCTAAACCCAAAGAAATAGCTCTAATTATAACCCCCAACTGACTTAAAGTAGATAAAGCAATAATTTTCTTTAAGTCATATTCAAAATTAGCTCCCAAACCAGCCATAAATATAGTCAAACAAGAAACCAATATTAACACACCTAAAACCTTAGAACAGATAAAAGCAGGACTAAATCGAATTAAAAGATAAACCCCAGCAGTAACAAGCGTTGAAGAATGGACTAAAGCCGACACTGGAGTAGGAGCAGCTATAGCCGCAGGAAGTCAAGCCGAAAAGGGAATCTGGGCACTTTTAGTCATAGCCGCCAAAATCACTAATCACTTTAACGTACCTTCAGCCCCAATATCTCTTAAACTCATTACATAGTAAATAAAATTTCAACCCCCCAAATCATATATCAACGCAATACTTAAAAGAATAGCTACATCGCCCACTCGGTTAGACAGCACAGTTAATATCCCAGCATTAGCTGACTTCTCGTTTTGATAATAAATTACTAAAGCATAAGAAACTAAACCAAGACCATCTCACCCCAATAAAATTCTAATCAAATTGGGACTCACAATTAAAGCCGACATAGAAAATACAAATAATAAAACTAAAAACATAAAACGATTAAAGTTCAAATCTCCCTCTATATACCCTCCCCTATAATATAGTACCATAGAAGAAATAAACAAAACTAAACTTAAAAACATAAAACTTATCCAATCAAAAATCAAAGACATTACAACATTAGAAGAATTTAAAGTAATTATATTTCAATCAATTACTACTACAACTTCCCCCATTAAAAACCTCAAAGATATAAAGAAAAAAAATAACGAAAAACCCAACAAAGTCAATATTCTAACTAAATGCATAGAAAACTTTCATCAAATGATCTAAGATAAATAACTTACATCTTTGGTGCCACAAACCAATGTTTTCTTTAAACTACCTAAATATAAAACCGGGACAACAACCATACCTTTCAAAATAATCACATTCAAGGGTAATCAATGTAAAAACAACACTAAATACTCACGAACTTTACCTGAACAACAAGAGTAGACACTGTTATAAAACACCCCATGTTGACTAATAGAATACATATATAAAGTATAAGCTGCTCTAAAAAAAGAAAGCAAAGCAACTCCCCCAATTGAAATATAAGTTCATCTTACAACACTCATGATAAGACTAATCTCTCCCAATAAATTTAAAGTAGGAGGAGCTGCCATATTAGACACTCTCAATAAAAACCACCATAACCCCATCCTAGGTATAAAATTCAACAAACCTTTTCTAATTAATAACCTTCGTCTCCCTAGACGCTCATAAACAATATTTGCCAAACAAAATAAGCCAGAAGAACACAAACCATGACCAATCATTACAACCACAGCTCCTCTTAAGCCCCAAAACCCACAAACTACTAATCCACATAAAACTAAACCCATGTGAGCCACCGAAGAATAAGCAATTAAAGACTTAATATCTACCTGACGCAAACACATCAATCTTACCACTACACCTCCTAAAACAGATACACTAATTCAGACACAAGATAATTTAACATTAACTAAACTAAACAAAGGCAAAACTCGAATTAAACCATACCCTCCCAATTTTAATAACACACCTGCCAAAATTATAGAACCAGCTACTGGAGCCTCTACATGAGCTTTAGGTAACCAAAGATGAAATATAAATAGAGGCAATTTTACAACAAAAGCAAACACTGTTCTTAAATATCATAGCAACCTTACATAATCCACCACTCTCACACCAGAACATACACCCATACTCAAACTCCCCCTTATATTATACAACCTCAGTAAAGATAAAAGTAAGGGCAAAGAAGCAAACAAAGTATAAAACAATATATAAATTCCCGCCTCAATACGTTCAGGCTGATAGCCTCAACCCATAATTAAGATAAGAGTCGGAATTAAAGAACTCTCAAACCTAACATAAAACAACAAATAATCTATTGAAGAAAAAGTAAAAATTAATGCCAATAATAACACAATATTCATTAAAAGAAACAAGCCCGAATAATTTCCTCTTTCCTTAATTTTTTCTCTAGCCATTACAACAAGTCTTATAATCCAAAACCTAAGCATAATTAAACTGTAACCGATATAGTCCACACCCAGAACCCATCTCAAATTAAACACATAAAATCTTCTTCCATAACCAAGTATAAATAAAAATCTCAAAATGAACAAAGAACACTGGACTACCACTCATCTCCTCACCCCTCTTATCAACAAAAATAAACTTAAAATAAATTTTAACATTATAAAATCCTGAAACTATTGAAATAATCATTCCCATGAGTTCGAACAACTCTTACTAACAAAGAAAGTCCCAAGGCCCCCTCACAAGCAGCTAAAGTTAAAAAAAAAAACAAAAAATACGACTCCACGCCCACACTCCTAAATACACAACTCAAAAGCCAAAATAAACCAAGCATAATAAACTCCAGCCTCAATAAAGCATTCAAAAAATGCTTACGATACGAAACAAGTGCCCACACACCTCTAACTACTATCAACAAACCACCATTAAAAAAAACTACTGAAAAACTTGTCATTGCTTTAATAGTTTAAAGAAAACATTGGTCTTGTAAACCAAAATTGAATATATACTTCTTAAAGCTTCAGAGAAGAAACACTTCCACCTTTGATTCCCAAAACCAAAATTCTAATTAAACTATTCTCTGAGATTTTAACAATAACAATTCCAACAATTATTCTGCTCTCCTTATTATTTACACGCCTCCAGCATCCACTCTCTATGGGCTTAATTCTCTTAATACAAACAATTCTAATTTCCGTCTCATCAGGAATTATAAACCCCTCTTTCTGGATATCTTATATCCTATTTTTAATCTTCCTAGGAGGTATATTAGTCCTATTCATCTACGTTGCCTCCCTGGCATCAAACGAACTATTTAAATTCTCCTTCCTTTTATCATCAATCTTTGTTGTATGCCTACTTTTCTCAATTCTAATATTCTTAGTAACAGATAAAACATTAATCACTAACAAAATTAGTAGAATAATCACTCTTGAACCAACCTCTTTCCTCAAAAACTCATACGACCCGTTTATTTCATCCATTTACCACCCACCTACATCTGCCCTCACAATTTTTATTGTACTCTATCTACTCCTCACCCTCTTCGTAGTAGTCAAAATCACTAACAACTTTTTTGGACCCTTACGAATCTCTTAACAATGACTACACCTATACGCAAATCGCATCCACTATTCAAAATTGCCAACAACGCTCTAGTAGATATACCAATTCCATCTAATATCTCTACCTTCTGAAACTTTGGATCACTCCTAGGTCTATGTCTAGTAATCCAAATTCTAACCGGCCTATTCCTCGCCATACACTACACAGCACACATTGATTTAGCATTCTCAAGAATCGCCCATATTTGTCGCGACGTAAACTATGGCTGACTTTTACGAACACTCCACGCCAACGGCGCCTCTTTCTTTTTTATCTGTCTCTACCTTCACATCGGCCGAGGCATATATTATGGATCTTATATAATCTTCCACGCTTGATCAATTGGGGTTCTAATTTTATTCGCAACAATAGCAACTGCCTTCTTAGGATATGTTCTACCCTGAGGGCAAATATCTTTCTGAGGAGCCACCGTTATTACCAACCTCTTTTCCGCTATTCCATATATAGGAACCGATTTAGTTCAATGAATCTGAGGGGGATTTGCAGTAGACAATGCTACCCTAACACGATTTTTCACCTTTCACTTCGTCCTCCCATTTGTGGTAGCTGCTCTTACAATAATTCATATTTTATTTCTTCATGAAGCAGGCGCTAACAACCCCCTAGGGATTTCGAGACAAATAGATAAAGTCCCATTTCACCCATACTTCACATTTAAAGACATCGTAGGGTTTAATATCATACTTTTATTTCTAGTTCTCCTGACACTCCTCAATCCCTATCTACTAGGAGACCCAGACAATTTTATTCCAGCCAACCCACTAGTGACACCAGCACACATCCAACCTGAATGATACTTCTTATTCGCTTATGCAATTTTACGTTCCATTCCCAACAAACTAGGAGGTGTAATTGCTCTAGCTCTCTCAGTAATAATCCTATTCATTCTACCCTTCACACACTTATCAAAATTCCGTAGACTTACCTTCTACCCGCTAAATCAAATTCTTTTTTGATCTCTAGTAACAATTATTATACTTTTAACATGAATCGGAGCTCGACCAGTGGAAGATCCCTACATCATCACCGGCCAAATCTTAACAATTCTCTATTTTTCTTACTTTATTATCAACCCCCTTTCAACCATTTGATGAGACTTCCTTTTAGACTAGCTACTTAGTTTAAATAAAACGAATGTTTTGAAAACATTATATAGGCTAACAGCCTAGTAGCTACCCAACATACTAATTTAATCATACAGCATTAAGCAAAAACACAACCTCTTAACTCCTATATAAAAAACCAAATAATTCAAAGAAACAGGAAGATATCTCTTCCAAGCTAAATACATCAACTTATCATAACGAAACCGAGGCAAAGTACCACGCACCCATACAAAAACAAAAACCATCGCTGCAACCTTAAAATAAAACCACACATTACAAGGATTTCTTCCCAAAAATAGCACTACAAACAAAGCTCTTATAAATAAAATACTAGCATACTCAGCTATAAAAATTAAAGCAAATCCGCCTGCCCTATATTCAGTATTAAATCCAGAAACCAACTCAGACTCTCCCTCTGCAAAATCAAAAGGAGTCCGATTGGTTTCTGCCAAACATGATGACAATCAAACTAAAGCTAAAGGAAAACAAAAAATAAAAAATCAAAATCCCTCTTGATATAAATTAAACAACTCTAACCTAAAACCACCAACTAGAAAAATAATTGACAACAAAATCAAAGCCAAACTAACTTCATAAGAAATAGTCTGAGCAACTGCCCGTAAACTACCTAACATAGAATATTTACAATTAGACGCCCAACCAGCTCTCATGGTAGTATACACTCCTAACCTTAAACAACATAAAAAAAATAAAACCCTTATATCAAACCTTAATAAACCAAAATTATAAGGAACTACTCTTCAAACAATTAAAGAAATAAATAAACTAAAAACAGGGGACAAGTAATAAGGCAAAAAATTAGATATCACAGGAACAGTTTGCTCCTTACTAAACAATTTAACCGCATCAGAGAAAGGTTGTAATAGCCCAGCATAACCAACTTTATTGGGCCCCTTACGAATTTGAATATAACCCAAAATCTTACGCTCCAACAAAGTAACAAATGCTACCCCCACCAAGACACAAATAATTAAAATTAAATAATTCACTAAACTAACCACCAGAGTCACAAATTAATTAGCAATCAATTTACTACTTATAGAATCAATCTATATAATTAGATCCTAAGTCTAATGCATAATCTGCCAAAGTAATAACCCTATTCCACTTTAACTAAACTATTTAAATCTTTAAATCCTCTCGTACTAAAAAGACTCTTTATTCACTAGAAGATAGAAACCGACCTGGCTTACACCGGTCTGAACTCAAATCATGTAAAGGTTTAAAGGTCGAACAGACCCCCTCTTATAATTTCTACTCTACAAAGGTACCTTAATTCAACATCGAGGTCGCAAACTTTTTTCTCGATTAGAACTCTCAAAAAAAATTACGCTGTTATCCCTAAAGTAACTTAATCTTATAATCTCTATTAAGGATCAATAAATAACAAAAATTACTGTAAACTCTCTGGAAGCAGTTATTAATTAATTATACTCCTGTCGCCCCAACAAAATACCTTCCCGCCAATTTTAGTTAAACAAATACTTTTAAACTCAAAAGAAAAAATATAAAACTTTATAGGGTCTTATCGTCCCTCTAGATCATCCAAGCCTTTTAACTTGAAAGTAAAGTTCAAGAAATACAAAAGAGACAGAATGCCTCTTGTCAAACCATTCATACCAGCCCTCAATTAAAAGACTAATGATTATGCTACCTTCGCACAGTCAGTATACTGCGGCCCTTTAAATCAATCAGTGGGCAGGCCAGACTTTAAATACCACCCTAAAGACATGTTTTTGTTAAACAGGCAGAAGCAATATTTGCCGAATTCCTTTTTTATAAAACAAACAAAATATAAAACCCTAACATTTTATTATCTTATTCAACTCTACACTATACTAATAATATCATTTTATCTCCATTTTTTCAACTAACACAAATCATTATCTAACACAATAAAAATCATTATTTTATACACAGATTAGTTATAACACCCTAACATTAAAGCTACTTTCAAGCCTAAACCTCTTAACTAAAAATCAATTTTATACTCCAAACACTTTAAATAAGAAGCTTACCCTCCTATTTTTACTCCTTGCATAATTAACTAATACAAAGATGAAATTAAATTCCTTTCGACAATAACCAGATACAGATAACTCGAATAACATTTCATTACTAAAATTAAATAAAAAAGCCTTATTCAACAAACACTCTCAATTAATTTTAGCTATTTATCAATCGAGAAAAATTAATACCAATTATAATTTAATACTCCCTGACACCCAAGGTACTTATATTAAAAACTTCTATTTATATAATTAATTTTCACCTATTTAATATTTCTTCTACAATACTCTCATCTATAGTCCACAACAAAATTTATCTACACAATACTCTAACTCTCATTTACATAAAATTATTTTTCATATATACCATCTTCTTATACATTTTTTCTAAACAACATTCTATAATCAAAGTAATTCGATTCGCACGAAACCCCTCTCAACGTAAGTGAAATGCTTAACTACTAAGCTCTACCTTGTTCTAGATACACCTTCCGGTACATCTACTATGTTACGACTTATTCCCTGTTAGTCAAGAAAGCGACGGGCAATATGTACATAATCTAGAGCTATAATCATTTAAACATACTAAAATTAAATTACTATTAAATCCACCTTCATAAAATACATTTCATATTCTAATTCATAATAAATTATATTTACTGTAGCCCATTTTAACTTAACCATAATCTGCACCTTGATCTAATTTATTAATCAATTAAACTATTACAATAATTATCTTATTTAAAAATCATCTAATAATGACGGTATACAAAAAATAGATTAAGTAAGATACTTCGTGGATTATCGTTCCAAAAACAGGCTCCTCTAACTAGACTAAACTACCGCCAAATTCTATATATTTAAAGAACATAACTATTAATATTCAGGTAATAACTTTTTATTCAAGAATAATAGGGTATCTAATCCTAGTTTTAACCTTAAATTTAAACGTCTCAATATCAGCCTCTAATATAATTTTTACAATAAACATTAATTTCACCTTTCAATCTAAATAAAACTTACATCCTCTAGCTTCCACTTTAACTTTTTACCGATAAATTTTCATTAACTCCCCAAGTCTAACCGCGACTGCTGGCACAAAATTTAATCAGAGCAATACATTCCCACTAGATCAAACTTTCCTTTATTATCTAAAATTTAATACTGCGCTTCTATCCTATAAATTTACATTTTAAATCTAAACCCTACACTCCCACACCTAAATTTGAATGTATTCAAGAAACAAAACCAAAAACAAGCAAGAATCAAACTTTTTAGATAAAAATTATTTAATCTATAAAACCAAAGTTAAATACCACTCTTTTATAAATCTAAAATATGCTAATAACCCTTATATATCCAAACAAATATTTCCTTATCCAAAAACCCAATACCCAAAAACCCCATACACACAACTAAAAAAAAAGAAAGCAAACCAATATATAAATAATATATTATAGAGATGTATACTTTAAGTTAATATTAATCATGTATAATAGATCTTATATATAAGATAGCGCTGTTCTTGAACTAACTCATTCACTTATCTCACTATACTAAAATAAATGTTTGAAATTAAAGAAAATATTCTGTTCTAGGAATTCACTTATATTTGACTAGGAGATACGAGTAAAGCATATAGTGAGATATAAAAATATCTCATTTTAAGTTTCCTATACTAAGCTAAAATATTATATTAATAGTGATAAGTATTTTGAAAGATATTTTGCTTCGTGGAATGGATTCTTTAAGGGCCATATATAGGATACAACTTGTCGTCTGTTATCTAAGAATTTAAGATTTAATGTAGGATAGCGGTCCACTTTTTCCTCTAGCAGGGAAAAAACCGCTATCCTACATTTCTATTCAAACTATTTATTTTATATAAATTTTGCTTTTTAGATATGTTACTTCTCGAATTTCAATAAAATTAAGTGTATTATATACATTTAAATGTATATATATATTCAAACAAATAAATTCTTAAACAAACAAAAATATTTAAAATCAAATGCACTTACAAAAAATAATTAATATAGTGCCTGATTAAAGGATAGTTCTGATACGACTAATAAAGTAGCTAACCCTACCTATATTACTACTTTATATAAATAGGACTTGCACCCATACCTAAAAAATCAAAATTTCTCATGCTTCTTACACTACTATACATCTACATTCAAAAGATAAGCTAACCAAGCTAGTGGGCTCATACCCCACCTATGAGGGTTCTCTCCCTCTCTTTTTAATGATATTTTCTTCCCTCCAGACCCTATTTTCTGTTTCTTTATTATCAAGAATCATCTTAATTGTCTCAGCACCTTCTTGGTTCTTAGCCTGAATAGGACTTGAGTTAAATCTTCTGTCATTCATTCCCCTCATCTCATCTAAAAATAATCAAATTGCCTCAGAAACTTCCCTAAAATATTTCTTAATTCAAGCACTTGGTTCATCCATAATCCTCTTATCAGCAAGATTTCTCCCACTCCAAGCTAACTTTGCTCTCTTAATCCTCCTTCTAGCACTAATACTAAAATTAGGCGCTGCTCCTTTCCATTTTTGGTTCCCTCAAATCATAGAAGGCCTAAGATGACCCACAGCATTAATACTTATAACTATCCAAAAAATCAGACCAATAATTTTAATTTCTTACCTAACTAAATACAGCCAAACCAATTACATACTTATTCAACTAGCAATACTATCCTCAATTATTGGAGGAATAAGAGGAATTAACCAGACACTCCTACGAAAAATCCTAGCATTCTCTTCAATCAATCACATGGGATGAATATTAGTCGCTCTCACTATAAGAGAGACTTGTTGACTTTATTACTTCACTCTTTACTGTTTAACCTCCATTTCAGTAGCACTTTTATTCAACCAGCAAAAACTCTCCCACATTAGACAACTACTTAATTTCAAATCGCAACAAGCTTCACTTAACTTATTAAATTTCTTAACCTTGCTTTCCTTAGGGGGGCTTCCTCCCTTTATTGGCTTCCTACCAAAATGAATCACAATTCAAGAACTGTGCTCCAACAATATACTATTACCGCTAATAATTCTATTAATATCAACTTTACTAACCCTGTATTTCTATCTTCGCCTAACCTTCTCATTTTATACACTTGCAGCTCCCAAGACCTTCCACACTATAAATTTTAACTACCAAAATTCACTAACAACTTTCGCAATCTTTATTAACCTAATTGGCCTGCCCCTTTCTCTACTCATTACCTAACTTAAGATTTTAAGTTATTTAAACTAGCATCCTTCAAAGTTGTAAAAAAAAGTTAATCTTTTAAATCTTAAGCCCCAGTGCTTTTGCACATCTTTAAATTTGCAATTTAACGTTCTTCTACCGTAGGACCTAATAATAAGAGAGATTAATACTCGTAATTAGATTTACAATCTATTGCCTACAACTCAGCCACCTTATT